GTTAAAAATTCCAATGATTGGATCATATGCTTAATTCTGATAGGAAATAAAATAATAAAACGATTATTCATCGAATGACTATTCATCTATTATATTTTCATCAAATAGGGAGCAAGAAGACTCTATGAAAAAGTGGTGGTTCAATTCGATGTTGTCTAAGGCGAAATTAGAACATAAGTGTGGACTAAGTAAATCAATGGATAGCCTTAATGCTGTTGGACATACCATTCCTAGTTGGAGTGATAGTTTCAGAAATGTTGATTATTTATTTGCTATTAGGGATATTTGGAGTTTTATCTCTGATAACACTTTTTTAGTTAGGGATGGTAATGGTGACAGTTATTCTGTATATTTTGATATTGAAAATCAGGAGATTGGTTTTTTTCTGAGTGAACTAGAACCTGGTTTTTCTAATTATTTGAATAGTTTGAATAGTAAGTATAAGAGTAACAATCACTACTATTATCATTACATGTATGATACTCAATCTAGTTGGAATAATCACATTAATAGTTGCATTGATAGTTATCTTCGTTTTGAAGTCCATATTCATAGTGACACTTTCAACGGTACCGACAATTACAGTGACAGTTACATTTCTAGTTTCATTTGTACGGAAGGCGTAAGCGGTAGTCAAAGCAGGAATTCTAGTATAAGAACTGGTGGTAACAACCGCGATTTCAATATAAGAGGAAGATCTAATGATTTTGATATAAATAAAAAATACAGAAATTTATGGGTTCAATGCGAAAATTGTTATGGATTAAATTATAAAAAATTTTTTAGGTCAAAAATGAATATTTGTGAACAGTGTGGATATCATTTGAAAATGCATAGTTCAGATAGAATCGAACTGTTGATTGATCCGGGCACTTGGGATCCCATGGATGAAGATATGGTCCCCACGGACCCCATTGAATTTCATTCAGAGGAAGAACCTTATAGAGATCGTATCGACTCTTATCAAAGAAGGACAGGTTTAACTGAAGCTGTTCAAACAGGCATAGGTCAATTAAATGGTATTCCCATAGCAGTTGGGGTTATGGATTTTCAGTTCATGGGGGGTAGTATGGGATCCGTAGTAGGCGAGAAAATCACCCGTTTGATCGAGTATGCTACTAATCGATCTCTACCTGTCATTATTGTGTGTGCTTCTGGGGGAGCACGTATGCAAGAAGGAAGTTTGAGCTTGATGCAAATGGCTAAAATATCTTCTGCTTCATATAATTATCAATCAAATAAAAAGTTATTCTATGTATCAATCCTTACATCTCCTACAACTGGTGGAGTAACTGCCAGTTTTGGTATGTTAGGAGATGTTATTATTGTTGAACCCAACGCCTACATTGCTTTTGCGGGTAAAAGAGTAATTGAACAAACATTGAATAAAACAGTACCCGACGGTTCACAAGCGGCTGAGTATTCATTCCATAAGGGCTTATTTGATCCAATCGTACCGCGTAATCTTTTAAAAGGTGTTCTGAGTGAGTTATTTCAGCTGCACGGTTTCTTTCCTTTGAATAAAAACGCAAAAAAAAAATATCGAAATAAAATGAAAATATAGAATAGAAGTGATTTCCATGTCTACTAAGAACTCCCATTTTTTACTAGGAATCTTTGTTTGTTGGGTTGAATTAGTTTAGTTAGAGTCGCGAACTTATAAAAAACTTGTTAATTTTAATAAAAAACCTTTTCTTTTATTCTTTCTAATATAATAAAAGAAAAGGATGGGGGAATAATAAAATTTATTAAACTTAAAGCGGATTATCATATATATTCGTCTAAAAAGATGAATAGGTACACTTCATTTAGTTCTCATTCCTTGCACTTATTAACTACTTAAATATTAATATTATTTAGAATAGTTTCTATATAATAGGGATACTTATCATAAGATATCTTTATAATAGGTACAAATATTAAATCGAGGTACCCATTCTATGACAGATCTTAACTTACCCTCTATTTTTGTCCCTTTAGTGGGCCTAGTATTTCCTGCGATTGCAATGGCTTCTTTATTTCTTCATGTCCAAAAAAATAAGATTGTCTAGATCCGATGGGACCAAATTTCATCAATTTATTTCAACACTGAATCATAATACAGATATTTGTTTAGTGTAATATGGGACAATATGTGGATTTTTCCAAACACAAATGAAAGAACTGTTATGCATGCGGATATCATGTATCCGCATAAATGTATGTATATGATATGCGGGTATATCTGGTTAAAAATGATCGGCGAATATTTATAATAGAAAGTATATGTATCTAACCAATTATTCCTAATGGTTCATATCAAACTAGTGCTAGTTGATGAAAGTTATTTCGGCATCATGAAAAGTAAAGTCAGAATTTTTCTGAATTCCAATCGAATGTAAGTGGATCTAGTATAGTATGAACTGGCGATCAGAACATATATGGATAGAACTTATAACAGGGTCTCGAAAAGCAAGTAATTTTTGCTGGGCCTGTATCCTTTTTTTAGGTTCACTAGGATTCTTAGTGGTTGGAACTTCTAGTTATCTTGGTAGGAATCTGATACCTGGATTTCCATCTCAGCAAATCATTTTTTTTCCACAAGGAATCGTGATGTCTTTCTATGGGATCGCGGGTCTATTCATTAGTTCATATTTGTGGTGCACAATTTCATGGAATGTAGGTAGTGGTTATGACCGATTCGATAGAAAAGAAGGAATAATGTGTATTTTTCGTTGGGGATTCCCTGGAATAAATCGTCGCATCTTCCTTCGCTTCTTTATGAAAGATATCCAATCAATCAGAATGGAGGTTAAAGAGGGTCTTTTTCCTCGTCGTATTCTTTATATGGAAATCAAAGGCCAAGGAAACATTCCCTTGACTCGTACTGATGAGAATTTGACTCCGCGAGAAATTGAGCAAAAAGCTGCTGAATTGGCCTATTTCTTGCGCGTACCAATTGAAGTATTTTGAACTGATACCGTATTCCTGTGCTGTGGTTAAACGGTGCAACATTTCTAATTTTTTTTCATCCGAAAAAGGACCCTTATTTTTTGTATTTCTATATTCCTTAATTCCTTCTGAATCTAAGGAGTTAATTATTATACAAAAATAGGAATAGATCCATAGGTTCCATACCTTGTTATAGAACTTGTGCTTTAGAGAAACATCAGATCAGATAGAGTTGACAAATGAAGCAGTTCATTAACAATTCACAGATAAAAAAAATGAAAAAAAAAAGAAAGCATTGATTTCCCTCCCATATATTGCATCTATAGTATTTTTGCCCTGGTGGGTCTCTCTCTCATTTCAAAAAAGTCTCGAACCTTGGATTATTAATTGGTGGAATACTAGGCAATCCGAAACTCTTTTGAATGATATTCAAGAGAAAAATGTTCTAGAAAAATTCCTAGAATTAGAAGAACTACTCTTGTTGGATGAAATGATAAAAGAATACCCAGAAACAGATATACAAAACCTAAAAAAGCTTCGTATAGGAATACACAAGGAAACGATACAATTGGTCAAAACACAAAATGAATATCATCTCCATATCATTTTGCATTTTTTGACAAATATAATATGTTTCGCTATTTTAAGCGGTTATTTTTTTCTGGGTAATGAAGAACTTGTCATTCTTAATTCTTGGGTTCAGGAATTCTTCTATAACTTAAATGACACAATAAAAGCTTTTTCGATTCTTTTAGTTACTGATTTATGGATTGGATTTCACTCGACCCATGGTTGGGAACTAATGATTGGTTCGATCTACAATGATTTTGGATTGGCTCATAACGACCAAATTATATCTGGTCTTGTTTCCACTTTTCCAGTTATTCTAGATACAATTGTGAAATATTGGATCTTCCTTTTTTTAAATCGTGTATCTCCTTCACTTGTAGTCATTTATCATTCGATGAATGAATGAAGAATTTATTTGATCTCTTGATATCAATCAAAATTTTTCTTCGCGCATAAAGAAAGCATTTTCCATTTGACTTATTTTTTCTTTATACTTCTACCTCTTCAAGGTATTTGTCCTATTTAAATAGAATTATTTCGGTACAATGGCAGACTCGTGGATAGGGAACTATACTAGCTACCTATCTAATTTATTGTAGAAATTCCTGGATGAATGATTGGATCATGCAAAATAGAAATACTTTTTCTTGGGTAAAGGAACAGATCACTCGATCTATTTCTGTATCGATTATGATATATGTAATAACTCGAACATCTATTTCAAATGCGTATCCCATTTTTGCGCAGAAAGGTTATGAAAATCCACGAGAAGCAACTGGGCGAATTGTATGCGCCAATTGCCATTTAGCTAATAAGCCTGTGGATATTGAAGTTCCGCAAGCTGTACTTCCTGATACTGTATTTGAAGCAGTTGTTCGAATTCCTTATGATATGCAACTGAAACAAGTTCTTGCTAATGGTAAAAAAGGGGCTTTGAATGTAGGGGCTGTTCTTATTTTACCCGAGGGATTCGAATTAGCCCCCCCCGATCGTATTTCCCCCGAGGTGAAAGAAAAGATAGGAAATCTGTCTTTTCAAAGTTATCGTCCCAATAAAAGAAATATTCTTGTAATAGGTCCTGTTCCAGGTCAGAAATATAGTGAAATCGTCTTTCCCATTCTTTCCCCTGACCCTGCTACGAAGAAAGACGTTCACTTCTTAAAATATCCCATATATGTAGGTGGGAATAGGGGAAGGGGTCAGATTTATCCTGATGGGAGCAAGAGTAACAATACAGTCTATAATGCTACATCCGCGGGTATAGTAAGCAGAATAGTACGCAAAGAAAAAGGAGGATATGAAATAATCATCGTTGATGCATCGGATGGGCACCAAGTGGTTGATATTATACCTCCAGGGCCAGAACTTCTTATTTCAGAGGGTGAATCCATCAAGCTTGATCAACCATTAACAAGCAATCCTAATGTGGGGGGATTTGGTCAGGGAGATGCCGAAATCGTGCTTCAAGATCCATTACGCGCCCAAGGCCTTTTGTTCTT